CATAGATCTATTAAATCTAGATAAGAAAAAAAAAGACAAGATAATTTCTAATATAATTTCTTAAAACAAAAGGGAAAAAGATAAAATAATTTCTAATATACTCCAGTTGCAACTGCTGTTTTCTTGATCTATCCAATTGGTCAAGGAAGCTTTTCGAATGAGACATTCATAAACTGCTCTACCATAATTCTTAGCAGATAATCCCAATTTAGGTTTAATAGTACATTATATGAATATATAATAACAAATTACTAAAAAGATTAATACAAAAAAGAAAATATACGAAGAAATTCGTCCACCCCCCACATATTTGATAGCCTCTCCCATAAAAAAACTTGAAATACCAACTCCATTTGGAATTCCATCAATTACTTGTCTATCAAAAAAATAATTTAATTTAGCTAACTTTCTTACATTCGCAATTAAAGAGACTTCAAAAAAAGAATCTATATAACCACGATTATATGACCAATCATATATGACATTGATTATTTTATCAGCAATAATTTTTTTAGGAACACTTTTTTCAAATAAATTAAATAAGTTCAAATTTTGTAAAGAAGAAAAAACGGGTTTATAAAAAAAAGACGCTATAAATATTCCGAAAAAAGCGATACTCACCGAAAAAGTTGCATTTGTAAAAAATTCATACCAATCCACAGAATTCTTTGAATTTTGATGTAAAAGGTCTATAGAAGGAATTAACAATTTGGATAATATATCCAAATTTACTCCTTCTTGGCTGAAAGAAATTCCAATGGCCCCAACGAATAAAGTAAATAATACTAATACAAGCATAGAAAATAGCATAGTATTGTCTGATTCATGAGGATAAAAACAAGGAATGTTTTTTGTACCAAAATGGGTACTATCGATAAAAAGACCTGTTATGCTTTTTACATTTCGATTAATTCGATGTGAATATGTTGTCTTCCGAAAAAAAGAAGTCCTTTCATTATTATTCATTGTTAATAAAGCTAATAAATGCATTTTCTTTTTTAATTTTTGTTTTCCTTCTTTGCCCCATAAAGATATTGAATAGAATGAACTATTTTTCTTTCCATTGAAATTTTGAAAATGAACGTTTAAATATCCTTCAAAAACAAGTAAATAGATTCGAAACATATAAAATGCAGTTAATCCTGCTGTGGAACAAGCTATTATTGCGAAAATTGGTGAATACAACCAACTATCATTAAGAATCTCATCCTTGGACCAAAAACAGGCAAAAGGTGGAATACCACAAAGAGAAAGTGTACCTATTAAAAAAGCTGTTTTTGTAATTGGCGCATGTTTTGTTAAACCGCCCATAAGAACCATATTTTGACTTTTATCTGGAGAATATCCAACAATTGCTTCCATTGAATGAATAATGGATCCAGATCCTAAAAACAACAATGCTTTTGAATAAGCATGAGTAATCAAATGAAATAAAGCGGCTCGATAAGAGCCCATACCTAAAGCTAACATCATATAACCCAATTGAGACATTGTAGAATAGGCCAAATTTTTCTTAATATCTTTTTGAGCAATAGCTAAAGTAGCTCCTAATACTACTGTTATTATACCTATCAAAGCTATTCCATTCATTATGGAGGGTATAACTATGAAAAGAGGAAGAAGTCGAGCTACAAGAAAAATTCCAGCTGCTACCATAGTAGCTGCATGTATAAGAGCAGAAATAGGAGTAGGCCCTTCCATAGCATCCGGTAACCATACATGAAGAGGGAATTGGGCAGATTTCGCAACTGAGCCACAAAATAACAAGAGGGCGCACAAAGTAACAAAAAAAATATTAACCTCATTCTTATCAATCAAGTTATTGAATATTTGAAATAAATCCCGAAATTCCAAACTACCCGTTATCCAATAAAGACCTAAAATTCCTAATAATAAACCAAAATCCCCTACACGATTAGTTACAAACGCTTTTTGACAAGCATTTGCCGCAATAGGACGTGTGAACCAAAAACCTATTAATAGATAAGAACACATTCCAACCAATTCCCAAAAAATATAAACTTGTATCAAATTTGAACTAGTAACTAATCCTAACATTGAAGTATTAAAAAAACTCAAATAAGTAAAAAATCTCAAATATCCTTGATCATGAGACATATAATTATCACTATAAATAAGAACCAGAATACCAACAGTAGTGATTAATATTGACATAATAGAAGTAAGTGAATCGATCAAGTAGCCAAACTCTAAAGAAAGATCATTATTTATAGTCCAAGACCATACATATTGATAGATAGAACTGTTCTTGATTTGATGAATAGACAGATCGATCGAAAAAATCATAACTATCATTAACAAGAAAATACTAGGAAAAGCCCACATACGGCGAAGATTTTTTGTTGCCGTGGGGAAAAGTAGAAGTCCTACCCCTATTAACATAGGAACTGGAAGTGGGGTGAAAGGTATGATCCATGAAGATTGATGTGTATATTCCATACAAAAAAAAATAAAGAATAAAAAGGATTTTGATTCTTAATGAATTTTGTTTCTTATTCGTTTGTTTTATCTCTTTTGTAAAGGGTTCGGTTAATAAAAAACGTGGATATATAAATAGAATTTGATATTCTTAATTATTCTGAATCTTTGCACAATACTTCCAATATTGCAAAGTACAAAGTAAAAATGGGCCAATAACGAAATTGAATTCCTAGTAAAAAAAAAAAAAATTATTATTATTACTAAATTACTATTTAGAATTACTACGTTAGTAAAAATGAAAAATTTTATTATTTATTAATAAATAATAAAATAAATAATAATAAATACGAAATTTGTAAAATAAAAATTTTTATCTATAGAGTGAGGATAAATAATTACACCAAAACTAAGAACATTCGTTTATTTTGATACATTCGTTTATTTTGATATAAATCAGAAAAAACAATTCATATGACATGACCCCCCAAAATAATACTTTTTGTATTATTCAGAAACATTAGTTCAAAAATGAACTAATTGATTATTTTACATTACAATAAAAAAAGATCTATATCTATGTTTGGAAAAGGTTTCTCATATTCAATGTTTTACTTTAGATAGAAAACAAACATAAAAAAGAGGGAATTCAGATAGATAAGACATATGGCTAATTAATTAATTAAAGAAAAATGCGTTTTCATTTACAGAATAAATGTCTTTCACATCGAACTATAGCAATGAAAAAATGATCTTAGTTGAATGGCAGTTCCAAAAAAGCGCACTTCTATATCAAAAAAAAAAATTCGCAAGACTTTTTGGAAAAAAAAGGGATATCGGACAGCATTGAAAGCCTTTTCATTAGCTCGATCTATTTTTACAGGGAACTCCAAAAGTTTTTTTTGTAACAAAAACAAATAATATAATAATGTTGGAATAATCTGAATTAGCTCGATTCAAAGAGTATTCTTTAATACTAATATGGAATATATATTTAGAATATATTATATATATAATATATATAATATATTCTAAATATATATAATCTTTCTAATTTTTTGAATGGAGTGCTAAATTTTAGATATATAAATTAACTATTTTTCTTTCATTGAAAAAATGGAAATGCATTTCTTTAGAGTCAGCAAATGAAATAACTAAAAAATGAGTCATAAACAACTACAAAAAATGTTCTTTTCCATTCCTGGATTGAAGTCAGAACTAGATAGTTCCAGTCTCAACGTTGCTGTTTTTGAATTACAAAAAGTGTAAACTACGAAAAACAAACCCATTCCCCGTTGTTAGATTATAAAACTCACACTCGAAATGAAAAAAGAACAAGAATACAAATTCGTATTGAAATAGAAATGCTCTCTTTTTTTATTTTAAGATTTTTTTAGTTTATATTAATATAAAATTATAATAATCAATTACTATACTTATCGTTAATATAAAATTATTATATTGTACTAAATAAAATAAATATTGCACTTTAATTGATTCTTTCAATCTCGACGATTGACTAATGAATAGGTTATTATGATTTCGAGTAAGCCGCTATGGTGAAATTGGTAGACACGCTGCTCTTAGGAAGCAGTGCTAGAGCATCTCGGTTCGAGTCCGAGTGGCGGCATGACATCCCATCCTATATTTTAAAAGAATAAGTCCTATAATGAATTCAATTCAGGATTTCTATTCCTAGTATTCATACCTTTTTTATTTTCATTATAGATATTTATTTATATTATATATATGATATTTTCAACTTTAGAGCATATATTAACTCATATATCGTTTTCGGTCATATCAATTGTGATTTCAATTCATTTGATAACCTTATTAGTCAATGAAATCGTAGGATTATATGATTTGTCCAAAAAAGCCATCATAATAACTTTTTTCTGTGTAACGGGATTGTTAATTACTCGTTGGTTTTTTTCGGGCCATTTACCATTTAGTGATTTATATGAATCTTTAATCTTTCTTTCATGGGGTTTTTCCATTTTTCATATGGTCCCTTTTTTTAAAAAGGATAAAAACCATTTAAGTACAATAATTGCACCAAGTGTTATTTTTACCCAAGGCTTTGCTACTTCGGGTCTTTTAACCAAAATGCATCAATCCGTAATATTAGTACCCGCTCTACAATCCCATTGGCTAATGATGCACGTAAGTATGATGATATTGGGCTATGCCGCTCTTTTATGTGGATCATTATTATCAGTGGCTATTTTAGTCATTACGTTTCAAGAAGTCATCCAAATTTTTGCTTTTACCAAGAATTTGGATTCTTTAAATGAATCATTTGATTTTGCTGAAATCAAATACATGAATATGAATGAAAGAAACAATGTTTTACGAAAAACTTCTTTTTCTTCTTCTAGAAATTATTACAGATCTCAATTTATTCAACAATTGGATTGTTGGGGTTATCGTATTATTAGTCTAGGTTTTCTCTTTTTAACGATAGGTATTCTTTCTGGAGCAGTATGGGCTAACGAGGCATGGGGATCATATTGGAATTGGGATCCAAAGGAAACTTGGGCCTTTATTACTTGGACCATATTCGCTATTTATTTACATACTAGAAAAAATAAAAAATTGGAAGGTGTAAATTCTTCAATAGTGGCCTCTATAGGATTTCTTATAATTTGGATATGTTATTTGGGGATCAATCTATTAGGAATAGGACTACATAGTTATGGTTCATTTACATCTAATTGATCTAATTGAATTAAAATGAGTAAAGAACCCGAGAAATAAAGATATAGAAAGCATATATATATCTATATATATATATTATATAATTCCCATAAATTAAACTTTTCATACATAAATCATCGAGAACCCTTTAAATCAAGTAATGTAATGATTCAAGGGGTTCTCACAAACAACAAACATATTCGATTACAATTCGAATTATTTTTTTAAGTGAATCTAACGGAAAAATCTTTTGTTCATTGTACAACGGGTTTCTTTCTCTTTTTGATTTATTGGTTTTGTTCATTTATTCACGAAAACTGTCTATCAAAAATTAGATAGAATAGCTTCAACCTTGTCAACCGAGAATGAGAAAATGAAATCCGGATAAAGACCAATACCTATTACGGGTATAAGGATAGAAATCGAAATAAATAATTCTCTCGGCCCAGAATCAAAAAAATAAGAGTTTGGTGTATTAAAAAACTTATATCCATAGAACATCTGCCGTAAGAGAGATAATAAATAAATAGGGGTTAATATCATTCCAATTGCTGTTACAAAAGTAATTAGTATTTTAATCATTAAAAGATATTTTTGACTAGTAATTATTCCAAAAAAAACTATCAATTCTGCAATAAAACCGCTCATGCCTGGCAATGCAAGAGAGGCCATCGATAAGATAGTAAAAGTCGTGAATATTTTTGGCATTGGGATAGCCATTCCGCCCATTTCGTCAAGATAAAGAAGACGTAGTCTATCATAACTAGTTCCTGCCAAGAAAAAAAGCGCAGCGCCAATAAATCCATGAGATATGATTTGTAAAATGGCTCCGTTGAGTCCAGTATCACTTATAGAACCAATTCCTAGAATTAGGAAACCCATATGAGATACCGAGGAATAAGCTATTCTTTTTTTTAAATTACGTTGACCAAGAGATGTTGAAGCGGCATAGATTATTTGAATAGAACCTAATATCATTAACCAGGGGCTAAATATAGAATGAGCGTGGGAAAGAAATTCCATATTAATTCGAACCAACCCATATGCTCCCATTTTTAATAAGATTCCGGCTAAAAGCATACAAGTGCTGTAATGTGCCTCTCCGTGGGTATCTGGTAACCATGTATGTAAGGGTATAATCGGCGATTTGACAGCAAAAGCAATAAGAAATCCCATATAGAATATTATTTCCAGCGCCACAGGATACGATTGATTAGTTAATGTTTCAAAATTTAATGTTGGTTCATTAGAACCATATAAACCGATACCCAGAACTCCCATTAATAAAAAAACAGAACTTCCCGCAGTGTACAAAATAAACTTTGTAGCTGAATACAAACGTTTCTTTCCCCCCCACATGGATAAAAGTAGATAAACGGGAATTAATTCCAATTCCCACATGATGAAAAAAAGTAAAATATCTCGAGAAGAAAATGGTCCTATTTGACCGCTATACATTGCTAACATCAGGAAATGGAATAATTGGTATTCTCGAGTAACCGGCTGAGCCGCTAAAGTGGCTAAAGTGGTGATAAATCCCGTCAGTAAAATAGGTCCTATAGAAAGTCCATCTATTCCTAATCTCCAATAAAAATCAAAAAAATTGATCCATTTATAATTCTCCGTCAGTTGCATTAGTGGATCATCCAATTGGAAATGATAACAAAATACATAGGTTGTTAGAAGGAGATCGATTAAGCATATACAAATGCTATACCACCTAATTACCTTATTTCCCCTATGAGGAAATAAGAAAATTAAGGAACCTGCGGCTATTGGCAAAACGACAACTATTGTTAACCAAGGAAAATAATTCGTGATAAAAATAAGATACACTTGGGCCAGAAAAGCCCGCGCTCAAAATAGAAAAAAAACCTTTTCTATTTTATTTTGAGCACGGATTTTTGCCAGTAAAAAACGTATTCGTGTGGTGTTTTTTGAAACGTATCAATAAGCTAGACCCATACTTCGAGTTGTTTCATGCCATAAATAAACTCGAACACTTAAGAAATCCGTCGGACAGGCGGACTCACACCTCTTACAACCAACACAGTCCTCTGTTCTTGGGGCAGAAGCTATTTGCTTAGCTTTACATCCGTCCCAAGGTATCATTTCTAATACATCTGTGGGACAGGCTCGGACACATTGAGTACATCCTATACACGTATCATAAATCTTTACTGAATGTGACATTGTATCTATACTAATTTTTGAACATTAAAAATGAAAATTATCGATCTAGTAAACTCGTAAATGAATCATATATTTATACACCAGATGAATCAATGATTTGTCAGAATTTTGCTAATCAAAATAGACGTCTAAATAAATTTATAAGAAGGAAGAGAAGAGGACAGGACCAGGATACTTTGATTTCTTATGATTCCGCAAACACAAACATGATCATAAGTAGTGTAGCAGACATGCTAATTTGAATTGATAAATATTACACTATTCTCAATTCTACTTTTTATGATTAATTATGATTAATACTATTTATTCAACAAATTCGATTGATTGATACGGGTTGATTTTCTGTTACGAGAAATTGAGGAAACAATAGCCGGTCCGATAGCTGCTTCAGCGGCTGCAATAGCTATAACAAAAATGGAAAAAATATTTCCTTTTAATTGGCGATTATCAAAAAAATCAGAAAAAGTTACGAGATTCATATTAACTGCATTCAGTATAAGTTCAAGACACATAAGGGCTCTAACCATATTTCGACTTGTGATCAATCCATAGATACCAATAGAAAATAAATAGGCACTCAAAACAAGTACATGTTCGAGCATCATTGACCAACTCCTTATCAATTTTGATTCATTTCAATATGAACAACAATTCTACAGATTCGATTGACTAAAGAATAGAACAAGTCTGGAACAAAAGAATATCGGTAATAAAAAAATGAGTTTCTACATAAAAACTCTTTCACTTTACATAAAATTCGACAGAAATCAATGTGCGAAAATTCAAGAAAATGGAATCTGTATTTATATTGTTAGTTCTGTAAAGATTTCTTACTGGCGAGCCACGACAATTGCACCTATTAAAGCCACTAAAAGAATTATTGAAATGAGTTCAAATGGAAGAAAAAAATCTGTTGATAAATGAATTCCAATTTGTTGACTAGTACTTATCAAATCTTGTTCAATAATCTGATTTGGTCTTGTAGTCCAAATAATTCCATACCATGATGTATCTGGAATAGTAGTTATTAGTGAAACAAAAATACTTGTACAAACCATCAAAGTAATTCCATCCCCAACGGTCCAAAGACGAAAATCTTGGTAATATTCTGAACTATTCATGAACATCACAGCAAATATGATTAAAACGTTTATAGCTCCCACGTAAATAAGTAGCTGTGATGCAGCTACAAAATGGGAGTTTGATAAAATATAGAATAAAGATATACAAACAAGAACCAGTCCCAACGAAAACGCAGAAAAAATGGTGTTGGTAAGTAATACTACTCCTAGACTTCCTAATACAAGACCCGATCCCAGAAAGACTAAAAGAAAATCATGTAGCGTTTCAGGCAAATCCATTATATGTAAAAAAAAGACAAAGAAATCTAAATTTCATGACCTTATTGATATGACCAGGAAAAAAAGTTTATATACTTAACTTTTCGCATTGAATAAAAAAAATCCTAAGGAGTTTGAATTGATATAGGTACAGTTATATGATCAATGTCATTCGAGTCTTTATATGAAAGAGTAGTTTGAAACTATACTAAAACTAAAGTATATATAATAATTATAGATAATTAGATAATTTATCTATTTAAGAATAGATTTCTATAATATAGGATATTTTAAATCAAATATCTAATAGAATTTTTATTCATTTGAATATTTTTTATTTTTTTTTTTAATAATATTATCCAAATTTAATTATATATATTCTATATATTTATTCTATTTATATTATTCTATTATATATTATATAGAATATGATTTTTTTCTTTTTTATAAGAATTGTATTTAATTATAAATTATAAAAAATTTTATTTTTTTATTTGAATTGTTCGAATTGTATAATCATCAATTACTGACATCGGTAAACGGCCCAAAGCAATTTGATTATAATTCAATTCGTGACGATCATAAGTAGAAAGTTCATATTCTTCAGTCATTGATAAACAATTTGTTGGACAATACTCAATACAGTTACCACAAAAAATACAGATTCCGAAATCAATACTGTAATTAAGCAATCGTTTCTTTCGAATATCAGTTTCCAGTTTCCAATCAACAACGGGTAAATCTATAGGACATACACGAACACATACTTCACAAGCAATGCATTTATCAAATTCAAAATGGATTCGACCGCGGAAACGTTCCGATGTGATTAATTTTTCATAAGGATATTGAATAGTTACGGGTAAACGATTTGCGTGAGATAAGATAATCATAAAACTTTGACCAATGTACCTTGCAGCTCGGACTGTTTGTTGACCATAATTCATGAACCCTGTTACCATAAGGAACATATCGTAAATATCTATGAATATTTTTGTTTTATTTCTTTCTCTTATTTGAGACAAGTTATGAATATAGAAGATTAATCTTTTACAGTGAAAACAGTTGAGACGAAGTTGTTAATAATAGATTACCGAGAGAAATGGGTAAAAGAAATTTCCATCCAAGATTTAATAATTGATCCATTCTTAGCCTAGGCAAAGCCCATCTTGTTATGATAGAAAGGAATAAGAACAAATAAGTTTTAGCTAATGTAATAAAGAGACCAATTGTGGTTCCAAAAACTCCATATGTTTTATTTATTTCAAAAAACTCAGAAACGAATATGTACGGAATAGAGATATTCGAACCGCCCAAGTAAAGAACTGTTACAAATAATGAAGAAATTAATAGGTTTAAATAGGAAGCAACGTAAAATAAACCAAATTTGATACCCGAATATTCTGTTTGATAACCCGCTACTAATTCTTCTTCCGCTTCTGGTAAATCAAAAGGTAATCTTTCACATTCTGCTAGCGAAGAAATTAGAAAAACGATGAAACCCATAGGTTGACGCCATAAATTCCATCCCCAAAAACCATATTTTGATTGCGCATCAACTATATCAACTGTACTTAAACTATTAGATAATCCTAGTCGATGATAACATTACTGTTATCATCTCTATTACAGAACCGTACATGAGATTTTCACCTCATACGGCTCCTGGAAAGCCTTAAGTAAATCTAAGGACCGGGCCGATTATTTATCTTCTCTTGTTCCTAAGATAGATAGATAAGATTCAAATCTATCGGACGGTTCTGAATTAGACCAATTCAATTCTGTCTGTTCTGTTCTAATAAAAAATTAAATAAGAAAGAGAAATTTTAATAAAAGATACAAAAGGTACTTCTGAATTGATCTCATCCCTTAAAAATAAAAATTTTTATTTGTTGAGTAATAACTGAATTCTTCAATAAAATACTCTTTTAGAATTATCAATAAACCCCATCGTTTTCAATTACGAAAAAGAATTACACATTAGTTTCTTAATTATGACATGAATTCTATTTCCATGAATATGGATATAAGAAATCAAAAACGAAAAAGCTATCTCCTTTTCGTTTTTGATTTCTTGTGTTTTTTTCGTTCCTATTCTTCTTTTTTGTGCTATGAAAAAGGGACTTAATAAATCTTAAAGGATTTTTTCGTTCCTGATAGTAATTTATTTAATCAGTGGATGGGAGCATACTCTGGATCGGAATTGTGGGGAGTATTGCTTGATTTTTTCTACCAACTTAAAGCCCCAATTAGTATTCTTTTTCTATTATGCGTAAATTGTCTTTTGGATAATTTACAAAATCTGTGTTACTAATCCTTTGTGTATCTTGGTGTTTCTAACCATCCACTCATTTTTTTATTAACCCCTTATTTATGTTAATACATCTATGATAATTCATACAAATGGTAACTAAAACTCAATAAGGTTGGTCTTTTGAGCCCGCTTCAAAACAGGATGACTAATTATCCAATCTTGGGTTAAACGGCCTATTCTGGTTATAATTTTATTTCACTTAATTCTTATACATAGAAAATGAGACTCAATATTTTTACTGCCATTTCAAATCATCATACTATCTTTTAACTTTAAGTCATATAGTATTCTTAAATTAGATTCAATAGAAGCTGTTTTATTTCACTCATATAACTATCAGATTTAGTTCTTCAATCCAAATTTGGAAAAAATAAGGATAATGAAGGTATCTATTCAATTTCTTTGACCCCTTTCCTATAAAGTACTATAAAGAAAGGAGCGTAGCAATAGCATCGAATAGCTTTTTCTGTTTCAACGAATCGCACGTAGAGATATTGATAAGACACATAGAGTTAATGGTATTTCATAACTAATTGATTGAGCAGCGGCTCGTAGACCACCCAAAAAGGAATATTTATTATTTGACCCATATCCTGACATAAGAAGTCCAATGGGAGCAATACTCGAAAAAGCAATCCATAAAAAAACACCGATATTGAAATCGGATAAAACAAAGTTATAGCCAAAAGGAATTACTGAATAGCTTAGTAGAATTGATATGACTGATATGGATGGTCCGATACTGAATAAACGAATATCTCCCCTCGATGGAATAAGATTCTCTTTGAAAAGTAGTTTTGTTCCGTCTGCTAGAGCTTGAAGAACTCCAAAAGGACCCGCGTATTCGGGTCCAATACGCTGTTGTATCCCTGCAGATATTTCTCTTTCTAACCATACAATTGCTAGTACACCTATTGTGATTCCCAATACAAGAATAAAAATAGGTACAAGTACCCATAGAATTCCATAGACCTCTTTTAAAGATTCCAATCCGGAAAAAGAATTGATATCTTGGACTTCCGTTGTATCAATTATCATTTCAACGATCAACTTCTCCCATAATGATATCTATGCTACCTAGTATTGTCATAATATCAGCCAATTTCATTCTTTTAACTAATTGAGGAAGAATTTGCAAATTGATAAAACCCGGGGGACGAATTTTCCATCTCCAAGGAAAACCATTCTGATCCCCTATTAGAAAAATTCCTAATTCTCCCTTGGGAGCCTCAACTCTTACATAAAGTTCTTGTTTCGGCAATTCAAAAGTCGGAGACGGTTTTTTACCAATGAATCTATATTCAAAATCATTCCATTCTGGCTCCCTTTCTCTATCAAAACAGCGGATTTCTAAATTTTCATATGGCCCGCCGGGAATTCCTTCCAAAGCCTGTTGAATAATTTTTATGGATTCCATCATTTCACCAATTCGAACTAAATAACGAGCTAATGAATCTCCTTCTTTTTGCCATTGAACTTCCCAATCAAATTCCTCGTAACATTCATAATTATCAACTTTACGTAGATCCCATTGTATTCCGGAAGCCCGAAGCATCGGTCCTGATAAACCCCAATTTATTACTTCTTCTCTACCAACAACACCTACTCCCTCAACCCGTTCTAAAAAAATTGGATTTCGCGTAATAAGTTTTTGATATTCAACAACCCTTGTTAAAAAATAATTGCAGAAATCAAAACACTTATCTATCCAACCATGAGGTAGATCAGCCGCTACTCCCCCGATACGAAAAAAATTATGCATCATTCTCATACCTGTCGCAGCTTCAAATAGATCATATATTAATTCTCTTTCTCTAAAAATATAGAAGAAAGGGGTTTGTGCACCAATATCTGCCATAAAAGGTCCCAGCCATAGTAGATGAGAAGCTATACGACTTAACTCCAACATAATTACTCGGATATAGCTGGCTCTTTTTGGTACTTGAATATTTCCCAATTGTTCCGGTCCGTTTACGGTTATTGCTTCTGTGAACATAGTAGCTAAATAATCCCAACGTGTTACATAAGGCAGATATTGGATAATTGTTCGGTTTTCCGCAATTTTTTCCATTCCTCTGTGTAAATAACCCAATATTGGTTCACAATCAATAACATCTTCACCATCCAGAGTAACAATAAGTCGAAGAACACCATGCATTGATGGGTGGTGAGGCCCCATATTGACTATCATGAGATCTTTTCTTGTAGCTGGGACATTCATAGGTTGTTTTTCCTCGATTCATTCTTCCATGAATCGTTAAAAAAAAAGTTCATCAAAATTCAAGATCTAATAAATCGAATAATTGAAAATGACTCTTGAAATTAACGAATTTTTGACTCCCGAATACCCAACTGATTTATTAATTTTTTATAACGTATTCTATTTTTCTTTGACAAATAAGACAGTAGTCGTTGCCGTTTTCCCAGAATTTTACGTAAACCTCTTTGAGATAAATAGTCTTTTGGGTGTAATTCAAAATGTGAAGTAAGTCTTCGTATCTTATTAGTGAAATTGAATACTTGAAATTCAACTGATCCGGGGTTTTCTTCTTCTTTTTTTTGTGAAATAACAGGTATAAATGAATTTTTTATCATAAAATAAAATGAAAGCTGTCCTCTCCCCCTCTTTTTTGATAGAGATTTTTAGATATTTTTATTGATCAGTAATAGTAATGACACTAATTTTGAATTTTGGAATATAAAAAATCTTAATTTACTTAAGAATTCTTAATTTCTTTTTTTTTTCAAATCAAATTAATTATTATTATTAAATTAAGCAATTCAAATCGATATAAAAATACTATATTTATGGATAGTTATAAAAATACTATATTTACGGATTCACAAAAAAAATTCTACTGTAGACTTCAAATAAATACAGTATACTTCAAAACAAAATAAATTATTTTGTTGATTCATTTTTCGATCTAATGGATACATCATTGAATTAGTATCAATGCCACAATGCGTGTGCGCATTTATTTTATATATTTAAATATATATATTTAAATATTTTTTTATTTTTTTATATAATTTTTATTTATATATATATATTATTTATATATTATATATTATTGATTATATTATATATATATATAATATAAAATTATATTATATATATATATATTTGTCTTCGCATAACAAACAGATAACAGATCTGTTATCAGATATGTTATGAGAAATAGAAGATAAGTGCAGATTATCGAATTTTCAATCGCGGATACATATGTATCCTTACTATACTGAAACGGCTTCCATTATGGGTATCAAACCAATAGCGATTTATACAAGCTAAATCTTCTAATCGATAATTAGGCCAAAGAAATAATTTGAAATTCATTAGTTTTTTTTGTTCTCTATCAAGATCTTTATTTTTAGCCAAAACTTGACAGCAATTATTTATTTTATTCTCATTGTCAAATATTGTGTTTCTATGCACACTATTTCCATTTCTAAGATTGAAACAAATTAGAATTCTCAATTCTCTCCGGCGTCTAGCGGACAAAAGATTTTCAGGAACAAACAAATCATAATGATTTTTTTCTTTATTTTCTGTTATCTTTTGATCTCTTGTTCTTGGAATGTATTTATCAAAATTCTTTCTATCAAGACGACTTTTTTCGGGGTTTCCTTGATTAATTTGGCGATTACTCTTATGAATCAATGAGAGTCTTGTGGTTTGATACATAAAAAATTGTTCATAGTTTTTTCTAGACAGGCGAACTGGTTCAACAAAAAATATTTTGTTTTCCATCAATTCTTTATCTCCTCCTTCTTTTGTAAGAGTGAAATCCTTCTGATTCTTTTGAATCACCAAATAATCTAGACTTAGTTCTCCCCTTTGAATAGAGTCTATAACAAATTGTTTTTTCTTTTTCAAGTCAACCATGAGACAATATACTTGGATATTATTCATTATTCTTTCATCTAAGGAAGTATGAAAGTTCAAATGAAAACCCAAATACTTTGTTAGTATGAAAGCCAGTTCTATCCTTATATTTTTCCTGTATTCCTTTTTATTTATACTCTTATCCACCCTTTTCCTGTCTGATCTTTCATAATCTATTTCTTGATTTGAGAAATCTATTTCTTGATTTGAGAAATCTCTTTCTTGGTTTGAGAAAGATGATTTAAGATCGACTCGACTCGCGTATTCTTCTTTTGCTGGATTTCCAGTCTCTAACTCGAATTCAAGAGATTTTTTTTTTTTCGATGAGCTCAAAATATCATCTATTCTTTTTTTCTTTCCAGTAAAGTTTTTAGTTTTACTAACATTTTTTCCATAAAAATGGAAAAAAAGGAATTCGCTTGGTATGATCCAAGGATTATTCTTATATGCATCATATAATATCCAAAATTTCAAAAAGAACCAAAATTTAGGATTCGATATGGAATGATTTAATATTTCTACATTCATTTCCATCCAATCAAAATACTTTCTATCCATATTTTTTTCCATATCTATAATAGTATCTTCTGCTATATAATTGTTGATAGAGATATCGCCCGTTATATCCAAAAATTCTTTTTTCTGTGTGTTGTAATTATAAGAAATAGCTTGCTTTTTTTTTGCTTGGAATGGTGATCTATATCCATAAATATATGATTCTTTATTATCTGCATAATTAAGAAATTTATATGACAAAAGATCATATTTATATTGTTTTTTAATTTTAAATTTTTTTTTTAATTTTACTAAGTCTACTTGTTGTTTTTTGTAAAGAATTAATCGGGTTTTTTCATCTGAATCATATTCGGTTAAATCTTTATTTTGAGCCACACGATGTTCATTGATTCTATTTCTCCAGTTTTGTGGTACTAATCTAGACCATCTGCTCTGAGGTAAATCATATTGATAATGAACCTTTAACCAATTTGTCCATTGATTCATTACAGAATCGGGAAGGTTCTTATGGCTTAATTTGGAATGACATATTCCTTGTATTCTACAAAAATAATTCTTTATTTCATTCTTAAGAAAAAAAGATCTTCCATGAGATTCAAAAACAGATCTTAACTTATACTTATATGCGTTAATAACTTGGCTTTGTGATAATTTAAAAAAAACATATGCTTGTGACAAAGAAGATACATCACAAGAATTCTTTGAATTCGTATTCGTAATATTACAAGATTTGTGTATAATCGACATAAATGGAATTATACTTTGATTTTGTTTATCAATTCTTTCCGCATTTGTTTTTTTATTGTAAGTGGATTCATTTATCATTTTTTTTGTTGATTCAAGAAAAACTTGTACATTGATCCTAGGAATACTAATGATATATAGAAAAATATCTATGTATACCCTTTCCATGAAAAATTTAAAAAAAGAATACGATTTACGGGTCAATCGAACATTTCTTCTTTTTAATATCTGTAAAATATTTTTTTGTAATTCGAATCTTTGAGCATCATAAGTTGTTTTGTTCGAATTAAAATTATTCTCTGAAGTTATAATCTCCCCCATTTTTTCTATTTGGTTTATGATTGTCTTTGTTTTAACGTTAAGATCTTTTATCTTTTTTTCTGTCAATGAAGAATTTGTCCAATTAATAGATTGAATTACAACGGGTGATTCGTAAATCATTGGATTATTGTTACTGATTGTTGAATCTTTTTTGCTTTCACTCAATTCATCTATTTTTTTGAATCTAAATGGAATACTTTTAAGAATACTTTTGAAGGTCCATTTTCCTCTTTCTTTTGAGATGGTTAAAAAACCTTTTTGTCTTTCATTTAAAACTTTTAGAACTAGAAAAAAACTATTTTTCAATTTTTTTTTCATTTTTTTTTTTACTATTTTAAAAATGGGATCAAAAAATGAAAATGGATTTGGGATATGATCCGCAAAGGGCGATTCCACTTGTGTTCCACAAATTGTTAAATAGCAAAAGCTCTTTTTTTTCACGTTTTTTTTTTCAGTGGATCGTACCTTAGCCTTAGATCTGTGCCAAGGTTTCAGACGAAAAGGAAATAAGATCCCTATCTGAAAACCCTCTGTTAACCAGTCTTTTGGAAATTCTTTTTCAGATAGTGGAACGCCATAAAAGGTGCATTTAATATGCATTTCTCTTTTCCAATCCCTAAAATCTTCTGACCATTCAGGAATTTGAAATAATAGTATACGAACGATATTTTTAGCTATTATCAATGAAGGTAATATAATATATTTTCTAAGAATCGATTGGGTTATTAATAACAAACTTCTAATTGGTCGACTATATCCATATAGAAAGCTATCCCAGATTTCTGCCGTTTCTCTAAGTGTTCTCTCGTCTTCTTCTTTTTGCGCCTCTTTCATCTCATTTTCTATCTTCTCTTTCTTCTCATTTTCTCTCTCCTCTTTTATCTCATTTTCTTCTGTATAATCCGAAATTTCAAATTCTGTCTCTTTTTGCATCCAATTTTTGGACATAAAAAAGATTTTCATTGATTCGAAAATATCATCAAAAGAAAAGAACGAGAATCGCTTTTTGTCCAAAAAAAGGGGGGAGTGGGGATTTTTTTGAGAGATTTTCCAAGTCACTGTTTTACGCCTTTGAGCGCGTATAGATCCTCTGATTATTTCTCGGCAAAAATCCGGTTCGCGTAAATAATGTAGTAAAGCGACTTCAGTTTTTTTTTTTTCAGTATTTTCAATAATACTAGGACGACTACCCTCATTCTCATACTCTGAATCTGTAGTAAAAAAAATTCTTGGTTCGGCTTCTCTGGAACGAATCTGAGCATTCTTTGCTGTTCTTGCCATCAGTTGCTCCAATTCGTCGATTAAATTGTATGACCATCGAGGCACTTTTTTACTTATTTCGTTTATTCCAATAGATTTTTTTCTATTAAAAATTGTTTGATCGTTCAGATCAGTTCTAATTGCGTCGAATAAGAATTTTTTTTTTCTTTTTTTTTCTTCGAAATCCATTTTTACTTGTTCATGTTCTGGAAATAAATAAAGTCCGTCAAAATTCAAACTTGATACTGATTTTTCCGAAAATTTACTGATTAAGTTAAAAAAAAAACCAATTTCAGTTAATAATGATTTTCTATCAAATGGATCTATTTTCTGTTCAAATTCCTGATAATTACTATGAGTATAAAGAAGGATACCATGAATCTTATTTATCAAAGTGTAATTTGTTGTGTAAGTTTCATCTTTAATTGATGGTGAAAAGCATTTTTGAATTTGTCCACGAAAGCGTCCATTCAAGAAAGGATCATATATTTTGGTTAAGTATTTTGTTTTCGTATCATCATTACACAATCTAATTCGGTTTTCGAATACATCTAGAGGACGAAATTCCTTATCTAGAACTTTTGCCCTTTTAAAAAATTCATTGCTTAGTTTCTTTATTTTTTCTTTATTGGTGGAGCTCCAAGAATTAGACAATTCATTATAGGAGATTTTATCTCTTGTGAAGAGATCCATTTTTTTTTCCATGATTTTCAGAAAAGTTGATAAATTGGGTGGATACGTGAAAGATATTCTCTCTTTTCCATCACTTTGACATATATGAAAAAAAAATTGTGAATTTTCATTTCTTACGACATTTTCAAATCGATCATTTTTTATATATCGCAATGGACGAATCCATCGTTGATAATCGAAAAGAATAGTTACAAGAGGTTTTTGAAATCCTAAGAGATCATTCTCTTTCTCTATTTTGTCCAAATTCTTATCTTTTTTCGAAAAAAGATAAGGAGAAAGATCTTCTTCGATGTATCTTTTTTGTTCTTGTTTAGTTCCTGCCGTTTCCGAATTTCTTTCAACATCGATTTTTCCAATTTCACTCTTTTCTTGAATTTCTCGCATTTCCTGAGTAAAAAAATAAGGAAGCGGTAGTCTGCCTAAATAGTATAAACAGGTAATAAATAAGGAAAGAACAAATATTTGAAACATAGAATTTCTAAATTCTGACATAAAGCGCTTATTAGATCGAATAGGTACATTCGATTTTTTCGAATTATTTTGCCGTATCCAGCCTAATATCAATCCAATCCCTTTCATCAAAAAGATGTGACCAATTAACCAACCAACAAAACTACTTGTTAAGAATAACAATTTATTGTTGCATCGAAAGAGATAAATGTTCACTAATCTTATTAAGATTGAACTTGGAAAAAAAAAGGGATTTAATAACTGAAAAAGAAGATTGTTAAGGAATACTCTTTGAATACTAAAATTACGTATTGATTTTGGATTCTTGTATCGATTCAAAAAGTGTTTGGAATTTTTGTCAAAGAAATGAAATAACAGATACGGTAGAGTTATGACAGTTATTGTATGAGGTCTACCCAATGCTAGATGCAAGGGCGCATAATAAATCGATATGAACATCATGAGCTGTCCCGTAATAAACCCAGTTGTTGCTGATACTTTCTTCTCGGTCCCTTCTTCCATCACCCGAGTTCGAAGAAGGAAGAGATAAGAGGGCCCTATCGAGAATGTGGTTAGAAATCCATAATAGAGTCCAACCACAACGACCGAATTCATTATTTTCGGGCATAAAGATACTATATCTAGCACAAAAGATTGAAAAATCATTGTTAACTTCTCCTTTTGTTTGTTTTCTCTCTTTTTGTTTATTTTCTATTGCATTTTTTTGATTATTATTATATAATGATAATGATTTGATTATTGATTATTATATAATGTATTTTATAATGATAATGATTTGATTATTTATTATTTTATAATGATTTGATTATTTATTATTATTTATTATATAATTTATTTTATAATGAATTTGATTATTATATAATTTATTTGATAATGATTATCATAATGATTATGATTTTTCAACTATCTATTTCTATAGATATCGAAATACAAAGAGATAGACTGGAAACGACATCTCTTATCTCAATGACACCAAAGATGGGGATATTCAATGAATGGAATTAGTATATGGATAGAATATAATGAAATAGAGCCACTTTGAGGTTCCCTATGAAATGAGGCATGGAACGGAACCACTA